TAACATAAATACAGCAGTAAGAAGTGGCAATACAAAAGTGTGTAAACTATAAAAACGAGTTAAGGTGGATTGTCCCACACTAGCACTTCCGCGCAATAATTCTACTAAAGGCGATCCTATTACAGGAATAGCCTCAGGTACACCTGTTACAATTTTCACCGCCCAATAACCAATTTGGTCCCGAGGTAAGGAATAACCAGTTACGCCAAAAGATGCGGTCAATACTCCCAGAACCACACCTGTAACCCAAGTCAATTCGCGGGGTTTTTTAAATCCACCAGTGAGATACACACGAAAAACATGTAGAATCATCATTAGGACCATCATACTTGCTGACCATCGATGAACTGATCGGATTAACCAACCAAAGTTCGCTTCCGTCATTATGTATTGAACAGAAGCAAAAGCTTCAGTAACGGTGGGGCGATAGTAAAAAGTCATAGCAAACCCTGTAGCTACTTGTACTAAAAAACAAGTAAGCGTAATTCCCCCTAAACAATAAAAAATATTTACATGGGGAGGAACATATTTACTAGTTATATCATCCGCAATCGCCTGAATCTCGAGACGTTCTTCGAACCAATCATAGACTTTATTGAGATAGGTGAAAATCCCCCCCCCCTCAGAACCGTATATGAGACTTTCGTCTCGTACAGCTCAAGCAAAAACACCTTAAAAAAGAATAGTCAGATATGGAATAGAAAGTTTGAAACTTCTGAATCTCCGATTCGATCTTCTCTAAATATCCGAAAGGAGAAAAACATATGAAAGCTCTTCTTTGTGGTGATGATACCAAAAATTCAAGTTGGCTCAACCGTCTTTATGTTGATTCTTACGGGCCTCTTGAATCTTCTCTTTACCTATTTCTTGAATTTGTTTTTGTCTCTAATACGGCTTTTTCCTTTCTTTATTATTGATTTAATAGGAATTATCTTGTTAAGACCCTATGAATTCATAAAAACCTCAGATTCATACTCAAACCACGACGATTTAATAAAAAATCATAAGCTAACCCAAGGATTCTCTGAGTAAGAACCCTCGGTTGATCTTGGTTGATCGCGTATTTCATGAATTAGATAAAATGACTAAAAAAAAAATAAATATTTTTCTTTTTTCAAACGGGTTGAAATTTTTTTGCCACCGGATACGAGGTCAAATATTTAGTATGAATCATAGTTCAAATATTTCTTAATCTAGTTCATATAGTTCGTGTTCCAGATACTCGAAAAAATATCCGACAAAGTAGAACCATCTTTATCAAGGTGACAGATCAGGCCTCTGTACTATCAATAGAATCAATTATAACAAGTCACACACTCATATTCCGGAAATACAGAAAGAAAGAAATTCCACGATCGAACTACCAAAATAGAATAAGCCATAAATTTGAGTTCTAACTAATTGATTTTTTATTCAAAAAGCTAGGACTTTGTGATTCTTATAGATTTAATTCATTGAAATTCCATCCAATAAAACGGAAGAATTATAAATCTCCAAAATAATAGATAGAAATACCGCGAATAGAGCCATTGCGACACCCATCAATGGAGTTGTTCCCCACCCGGGAGCTACTTTACCATATTCCGAATTCAATGGTTTTAATAAATTCCCCACAATAGTTCGTCTTGGACCCGATCTAGAACTGTTCTCAACAGTTTGTGTAGCCATAAATCCTATTCTATTCATTGAGATCTGTTGACTTTGTATACGATTCCGTTGTAAATAAACAATCTTATGATAGATACGTTGGGGTCTTGAAATTATATAATCATAATGGAAACAGCAACCCTAGTCGCCATTTTTATATCTGGTTTACTTGTAAGTTTTACCGGGTACGCCTTATATACCGCTTTTGGGCAACCTTCTCAACAATTAAGAGATCCATTCGAGGAACACGGGGACTAGTTGAAGTAATGAGCCTCCCAGCATTGGGAGGCTCATTACTTCAATTGAGATAATGAAAAATCATCATTATCTTTTTACTTTTTAGTTGGAACTTTAGGCGGTTCTCGAAAAAAAATAGCGAAAAAAATGATCCCTAGAGTCGAGACTAAAAGGAATGTATAAACCAATGCTTCCATAAATTCGATCGTGGTTTACAATTATAGCTTTCCTACTGGTTCGTTTTTTTGTCATTTTCTTTTTGGGAATCATATTGAAAGAGCAAAAATCAAAAAAGCGGTGATTCAAATTCACTCCGGTACTCTATGTAAAATCCCCCCAAAAAGAAAATAGAGGGGAAAAATGCCAAAGTGGTCTTGTATCAGACTGCCTGTCTTCTTGTAGTTGGATCTCCAAGTTTTTGGAATGCTCCAAACTCTACTTGAGCATCTAAATCTGGGTCAATGCCGGCAAAAACATCTCTGAACAAGGTTCTAGCACCATGCCAAATGTGTCCGAAGAAGAAGAGCAAAGCAAAGGAAGCATGCCCAAAAGTAAACCAACCCCTTGGACTGCTACGAAAAACACCATCGGATTTTAAAGTCGCACGATCTAATTCAAAAATTTCACCCAATTGAGCACGTCTAGCATATTTTTTCACAGTAGCAGGATCACTATAACTGACTCCATTAAGTTCCCCGCCATAGAACTCAACGGTTACACCTACTTGTTCAACACTATACTTGGATTCTGCCCTTCTAAAAGGAACATCCGCTCTAACAATCCCGTCGCCGTCTACCAAAACGACTGGAAATGTTTCAAAAAAGGTGGGCATACGACGTACAAAAAGCTCACGCCCTTCTTTATCTCTAAAGATAGGGTGTCCTAACCATCCTACTGCGATTCCATCTCCGTTATCCATTGAGCCTGCCCTGAATAATCCTCCCTTTGCCGGATTATTTCCGATATAATCATAAAAAGCTAATTTTTCAGGAATTTTAGACCAGACTTCTGATAAACCTTTATTTTCGGCTAGCCCGGCGCTAACTCTTCGATATATCTCTTGCTGGAAATAACCCTGATCCCATTGATAACGAGTGGGACCAAACAATTCGATGGGAGTAGTTGCTGAACCATACCACATAGTTCCAGCAACAACAAAAGCTGCAAAAAAGACAGCCGCGATACTACTGGAGAGTACGGTTTCAATATTTCCCATACGTAATCCTTTGTATAGACGTTGTGGCGGTCGAACGCTAAGATGGAATAGACCTGCTAATATGCCCAGTGTACCTGCTGCAATATGATGAGAAGCTATTCCTCCCGGAACAAAAGGATCAAAACCTTCCACACCCCACGACGGATTTACAGGCTGTACTCTTCCCGTTAGTCCATAAGGATCGGACACCCATATTCCAGGACCGTACAGACCTGTTACATGAAATGCACCAAAACCAAAGCAAGCCACCCCGGAGAGAAATAAATGAATGCCGAAGATCTTGGGCAAATCCAAAGAGGGTTTTCCTGTACGTTCATCAGAAAATATTTCTAGATCCCAATAGACCCAATGCCAGATAGCCGCCAAAAAACATAAGCCAGAAAACACAATATGGGCCCCAGCTACACCTTCGTAACTCCAAATCCCCGGATTCGTTACAGTTCCTCCTGTGATACTCCAACCCCCCCATGAATTGGTTATTCCTAAACGAGTCATAAAGGGTATAACGAACATACCCTGTCTCCACATTGGATCAAGAATAGGGTCAGAAGGATCAAAAACTGCTAATTCATACAGAGCCATGGAGCCCGCCCAACCAGCAACCAGAGCTGTATGCATTATATGAACGGAAAGCAACCGGCCGGGATCATTCAATACAACGGTATGAACACGATACCAAGGCAAACCCATGTAAAATACCCCTTTCTCGAAGAAAAATAGACACTACGTAACTTTATTGCATTGGAAAGGTTATACTATCACTAGTAGCCTATAGACTTCCCCTGTTCAGTAGATTATTTCCTAACAAGGGTTATGATTCTATATTCTATTCGTAATAATGTAAGAATTCTGTTCATAATAACAAAGAGAAGCAGATTTATTCTATACTCGATAAGTACCAATATGCAATGGTGGATTGATACCATTTTCTATGAGTAAATGTGCCCATCCTTCATTTATCATTAGAAAGATCTATTCAAAAAATTTTCCTTTATTGATTTTGTCTTTCTTGCTAAATTTTTCTAATCTATGGCTAAAATAAATATGATAAAGTCAATATTATAAAGACAATAAAACCATATTGTTACGTTTCCACATCAAAGTGAAATATAGTATTTAATTCCTTTTTTCTTTCACTCCATGCCTATTGGTGTTCCAAAAGTACCTTTCCGGACTCCTGGAGAGGAAGATGCAGCTTGGGTTGACGTATAGCGCGACTTGTCAGATATATTGGGTCGTATGGGATTTCCCCGTTCTCTCCCCCGACCGAGATATCCTCTGTTTCGCCCAAGAAAGAAAAATGGAATCATCGAAAAATTGGAGCGTGAACTGCAATTAAATGCATTATTTGGGGGAATTCATAGAATTTTATCAATTAGACTAATTTATGGTTAGCTTTGGATGCACAAAAAAATGAAGTATCCAGACTCCGTTTAGAAAAACCCAATCGGTAATATATCTATTATTACTACGTGTATCATAAATGATTATTTGTAAAGTCATAATAACAAGAAATGGTAATGGCAAGATTTGTCCTATATGTGCAAATCAAAATCGGGCGGATTTTTACCCGGAGTAGAGCATAAACCTAAAAAGATGAAAGAGGCCCATTCAGGAACAAGAAAATATCATCGTGATTTGGATTGAATTTCGATGAAAGAATACATCAATGAGAAGTTAATTCGATAAGTTTATTTACCCCTTATTTTATATTAGCAAAGAATAAATCAAAATTTATCTTTATTGAAAAATCGAAGAAAAAGCCCTTTCATTAAAAACTAAAAAAAGAAAGAGGACTGGAATCTATACATTGATTCTTTTCTTCGCAATTTTTTTTGAACCGTATGCATCAAAAGGTGCATGTACGGTTCCTAAGGGATACAATTTGACCCTACTCAACCGACTTTATCGAGAAAGATTACTTTTTTTAGGCCAAGGGGTTGATAGCGAAATCGCGAATCAACTTATTGGTCTTATGGTATATCTCAGTATCGAGGATGAGACCAAAGATCTTTATTTGTTTATAAACTCCCCTGGCGGATGGGTACTACCCGGAATAGCCATTTATGATACTATGCAATTTGTACGACCAGAAGTCCATACAATATGCCTGGGATTGGCCGCGTCAATGGGATCTTTTATTCTGGTTGGAGGAGCAATTACCAAACGTCTAGCATTCCCTCACGCTTGGCGCCAATGAAGTTTTTTTATTTGAGAGAAAAAAGAAAACTATGCCTTCGCCATATGAATAGTAAGTAATAATAGCATGGCACTTCGAATTCGATATGCAATTTTTTTATTTCTTTTTTTTTCAAAAGATTTTATTATGTATCGAGAGAGTAGTATGAGATAAAAAGAGATTTCCGACTTTCTTTTATCTATCGGAAATCCAATTCAGCGTCACAAACTTGTTTGTTTTCACACCAATGGGCTCTTAACAATATTTAAGTTATAAAAAAAGAGTGCCAAAAAAACCAAAATTTTCTTTTTTTTGTTGGCTCAAAAAGAAACTTTGGGATTGCTGAATCAAAGACAAAAAAAAAGAATCCATTAAAAAAAAGAAAGCAGCGGAGCCATCATAGTATTTTTGAACTTCTCCGAAAAAAAGAAGGGTGGCATTTTGATCATTTACCCATCTGGAGTTGATAGATTCTATTTTTATCTTTCTTGAACCGGAAAATAGGGGTCAATTTGATTATAGAGCCGTATGCAATGCATAAAAGATAATGCCCGTACGGTTGTTTCATTCTATCCTTTTTCCTAGTATTCTTTATCTTTCTTTTCTGTTTCTTTCATCACACCAGATAGAACTATTATCAGGGTAATGATCCATCAACCTGCTGCTTATTATTCTGAAGCACAAACGGGAGAATTTATCCTGGAAGCGGAGGAACTCCTTAAACTACGCGAAACCATCACAAAGGTTTATGTACAAAGGACGGGCAAACCTTTATGGGTTGTATCTGAAGACATGGAAAGAGATGTTTTTATGTCAGCAACAGAAGCCAAAGCTTATGGAATTGTTGATCTTGTAGCAGTTGAATGAAAGAACAAAAATGGATTTTGTACAAATTCGTGATTTGAGATTTTATCTACGAGTTGACTATATAAATATTAAATAAAAAAGTCCGGTTAGGATCAATCTAAACCAGCCCATTATGTATATGAATCAACATGCCAACTATTAAACAACTTATTAGAAATACAAGACAGCCCATTCGAAATGTCACGAAATCCCCGGCTCTTCGGGGATGTCCTCAGCGTCGAGGAACATGTACTAGGGTGTATGTGCGACTCGTTTAGATCATGAGCTGATACAAAAAGGCAATAAAACCGCTTCCAGTATGACTGATCAGTACCAGTGAATAGGATAGAATGGACGAAGGGACTCCATTTGCTATCTAAAAATAAGCAAATCTATCCTTCTATATTATATGTGTATAAAGTTTATGGTTTCCATTGGTGCAAATCCAATCACCTGAATTTAAGATGAAAAACAATTATCCATTGGTAGCAAATGCTTATCCATTAAGCGGAAAAATCTTATTGAAATAAAAAAAAAGCACAGAAAAATTAAGTTCTCGCTCGGTCAAGAACGGACTACGAGGGTCAGCTACCCAGCTAACTTTCATAATTAAATACCGTTACTGTATAGGTGGGTCTCTTTGTGAAAGACCTATTACTGTTCATAGGTAGAGCCAAAGAGTGTGGTGTGAACTATACAAGTTACCAAGAACATTGATGAAATATTAAATGAAGCCAAAGGCTCCGGTGTATAGAGAAGACCTCACCGTTTAAGAAGTAACCATAGAAACGAGGAAACCCACTATTTCTTTATTCATTTAATTTCTATTGCTTTTTTTTGACTAGATTTTTGACACCTAGCAAAAGAAAATTGATTATTTCTTTCATATTTCGCAGTAAAATACCAAAAAATCGTGGTCGGGAAGGTTATAGTAGCCAAAGCCATTGGAATTTTTATTTTATACATTGGAAAAATCCGTTTGGTTATTAATAGGCCAGGACGGGAAAAATAATAACTGAAAGAAAAAATCAATTAGTTATTTGTCAAAATTTTATTTATTCAATGACTAGAGTTAAACGCGGATATATAGCTCGGAAACGTAGAACAAAAATTCGTTTATTTGCATCAAGTTTTCGAGGGTCTCATTCAAGACTTACTCGAACTATTACTCAACAGAAAATAAGAGCTTTGGTTTCGGCTCATCGGGATAGAGATAAGCAAAAGAGAAATTTTCGTCGTTTGTGGATCACTCGGATAAACGCAGTAATTCGAGAAAAGGGAGTATCCTATAGTTATAGTAAATTAATACATGATCTATATAAGAGGCAGTCGCTTCTTAATCGTAAAATATTGGCCCAAATAGCTATATCAAATAGGAATTGTCTTTATATGATTTCCAACGAAATCAGAGAAAAAGTGGATTGGAAAGAATACACCGAAATAATTTAAATGGGGTTGGGTTCCCGGAGAATGAACTCCGGGAGGGTGGAGTTGGAGTCAAAATGACTCTGAGAAATGCGCTTAAAGTAGTCAAAATGAATGAACACGTTCAATAAAAAAATCTTTTTTTTTTTGATTCGTTTTTTTTACAACACAAAAATCTGGATTCTAAGATTTGTCAAATAAAACACCAATCCATCTTCGAGTTCGGATTGGAATTCTGATTGAAGTGAACAAAAAACAAGCCTATTTATTTCTGGTTCTAAGACCAGTAGTTCTAGTGGTCGACTCAATTCTTTCAAATTGTTTCTCATTATTGAGAAAAGGTAACAAAGATAAAATACGAGCTTGTTTTATAGCAATAGTAATTAATCGTTGTTGTTTCAAGGTCAATCTATTCGCTCGTCTAGATAATATTTTTCCCTGTTCACTAATAAATCGACTAATTAAACTCATGTTTCTATAATCAATTCGATCCCCCGATTGAATCGGGGGCAAACGCCTACGAAAAGATCGCTTGGATTTAAGAAAGGGTCGCTTGGATTTATCCATGGTTTGTTTGTTTAGTTTATTTCTTATCCGGAAAATCCTATTTCTTAATTGTCATTTGAACTACAAATAGGATTCTTTTTATTTAAATGCAATATCTTCTATATTCTATTTCAATGTGTTCTATATAATGTCATTTTTCCCCCTTTCAAGGATAAGATTTGGTTCAATCTATTTCTTTATTTCCCCATGAATTATATGTTTGTAACAATAGGGACAGAATTTTCTCAATTCTAATCGATTGGGCGTATTGTGCCGGTTCTTTTGAGTAATATATCTGGAAATACCCGTTGATACCTTCTTAACACCGTTTTGTATACAACTGGTACATTCCAAAATTACGGTTACTCGCGCATCTTTCTTCTTGGCCATGAACCTCCTTTGGATTTTTGATTTACTCAACTCTTCTATTTTCATTCGAAATGAAGAAAAAGAAAGGAAGGAAAAAATAGAAGTTATTAACTTGAAATCCAACTCTAAAAGATAAAAATAAATAAAATCAAAGCCCAAAGTCATAGTAAATAATAAGTACGACAATGATAATGAGTTCGCAACTCTATGACTTTCTTACTCTACTCCCACATTTAATTCGAATTTGAGCCTGAGTCTCGCAGACGTTGAATCCATTTTGATTCTTTCTCTTTTGTCCCTTATTCTAAAAATTAGAAAAAAGGAAAAAAGAGAAAAGGGGGTATTAGTCACAGATATTTGATTGTATTTCTAATCTTCTTCATTCCTTCCGGTGTCAATAGCTAGAATGAAAAAAAAGGAAATGTCAACGCATCGGGAAAAAAACGATTAATCTCTATCAATAGGCCTGCTAAAGCCCCGAACCATAGCGTACTTAGTACTGGGGCCACGGAGAGATATGTTTTTAGATCTCGCATTGAAAAACCTCCTTTTTTTTAATACTTAAAAAGATAATGCATATATGATCAGATGCATATGTAGTTAAGGGCCACTTAGAGTTGTACACGGAATCCCTAATTCCAATTAAAATGTACAACGCTCCGTAAGATTTCCTTTTCTTATTATTATACGTTAAAATATGTTAAATGAGGCCAAAAAAAGACGAAATGGGCGGAAAACTGTGTTTCTCAATGTAGGAAATAGGGATGTGGAAAACAAGACAGGAATTCTCTACAATTACACTGTAGAACAATTGAAGGGATGTGGCGCAGCTTGGTAGCGCGTTTGTTTTGGGTACAAAATGTCACGGGTTCAAATCCTGTCATCCCTACCTATTACTGCCGCTTTGAGCAGTAACCAGGAATCAACCGAGATCGGTTCAAATTGCGTTGCACGGAATCGTTCATTTTTATGAAACTTATAGAATATATGAAAATAAAATGAAAAAGAATTTAAAAACAGAATCTTTTCTTTAATTATTTTCTATTCTGATAAGAAAGCGCTCTTAGTTCAGTTCGGTAGAACGTGGGTCTCCAAAACCCGATGTCGTAGGTTCAAATCCTACAGAGCGTGATTTTTTCTTCATGGATCCAATTAAACTGAATTCAGTCGCTTGCACAACAATTAGAATTTGACCTCCTGTGGATTAAAGAAAGGAGGAAGACAATCAAATATGAATTAATCAAAGGTCCAACTGATCGCCACGCCTGTATTGTAAATATGCAGTTACGAATAATCCAGCCAAAGTAATAGGAATTAGACCTAACACGATTCCAAATAGAAAAACTTCAATCATTTCAATTTTTTTTGAAAAGGAGAAAAAAAGCGGTAATATCTATACCTAAATATTAATAATATTAATCCGAATTGATGTCAATCTTAATGACCAAGAATTGACAATTGACCTAGTAAGTAACTCTAGAATACACAGAATCTCGCAGAAGGATTTGCTTTGTAAATTGTTTCTTTCAAATAGA